AGGGGTATTGAATAGTTACAGGTAAACGATTCGCGTGGGACAAGGTAATCACGAAACCTTGACCAATGTACCTGGCAGCTCGTATTGTTTGTTGACCAGAGTTCAAAAACCGAGTTAGCATAGGGAACATGTCGGAATATCTATAAATAAATTTACTCGTTTCTTTCTCTTGTTTGAGACAAGTTATGAAGAATATAATATTCTATTCCTTTATAGTGAAAGAAGTTGGAACGAAGTCGTTAATAATAGATTACCTAAAGAAATAGGTAAAAGAAATTTCCATCCAAGATTTAATAGTTGGTCCATTCTCAGTCTTGGTAAAGTCCATCTTGTTGCAATAGAAATGAATAAGAACAAATAAGTTTTAGCCAGTGTAATAAAGATACCGATTATTGTTCCAAAAACTTTCCCTCTTTTATTTATGTCAAATAACTCAGGACCAAATAGGTTTGGAATAGAAAGATTCCACCCCCCCAAGTAAAGAACTGTTACAAATAATGAAGAAATTAGTAGATTTAGATACGAAGCAACATAAAATAAGCCAAATTTGATACCTGAATATTCGGTTTGATAACCAGCTACTAATTCTTCTTCTGCTTCTGGTAAATCAAAAGGTAATCTCTCACACTCGGCTAGAGAAGAAATTAGAAAAATGATAAACCCTATAGGTTGACGCCACAAATTCCATCCCCAAAAACCATATTTGGATTGTGTTTCAACTATATCAACTGTACTTAAACTGTTAGATAATCATAGTCGACAATAACATCACTGCTTTCATCGCTATTACAGAACCGTACATGAGATTTTCACCTCATACGGCTCCTCATAGGTCACAAATCAATCTAAGAACCTTTCAACATTATTTATCTTGATGTGTTTGTTGATGTGTTTGTAGGATCGATAGAGAATAAAACTCTTATCCTAAGGCCTAGAATTAGACTAATGGAATTCTGTCTGCTATATTTTATAATAAAAAAGTGCTTCTGAATTGATCTCATATTTTAAGAATTTTCATTTTTCTTTTTTGATTAAAAACTTTATCCTTGAATGAAAAAAAAAGACTTTTTAGAGAAATATCGCATAGATATTTCAACTTCTCATTTTCGATTACGAAAAATAATTTAGGCATTGCATTACATAACAAGAATTTTATTTCGTTCCTATTCTCCTTTCTCAGAAAAGAGGTATTATTCGCATTATCAAAAGTAAAAGATTTCTTCGTTTTGATAGTTATTTACTTAATCGGTGGACAGGAACATACTCTGGGTCGAAATCATGGGGAGTACTTCTTAATAATTTCTACCAACTTAAAGCCCCAATTCGAATTCTTTTTCTATAAAAATAATATCCTATTGGATAATTTTCAGAATCTCCATTACTAATCCTTTGTGTATCTTGGTCTTCCTAACCATCCACTCGTTTTTTTGAATCTTTCATTAGGATAATACATCTATGCTATGATAATAGTATAGAAAAAAGCCATACAATTGATCTTTTAAACCCGCTTCAAGCCATGATGACTAATCAGTCAATCTTGGGGTAAACAGCCTTGACTGCTTATGTTTACTTTCACTTAATTCTTGTACATAGGAAATGAGATTTCATTCTTTTAACAGCAAATTTGTAAGCCGTTTTCTTTCACTCATATAACTATCTGATTTAATTCATCAACCCAATGATGAATAAAAAATCGATATTCAAATCATTTGACTTTCTTGTTAGAAAGAAAAGAAATGGGGTAATTTTGATGTCTCACCGAATCACACGTAGAGATATGGATAATACACATAGAGTTAATGGTATTTCATAACTAATTGATTGAGCAGCAGCCCTTAATCCACCTAAAAAGGAATATTTATTATTTGATCCATATCCTGACATAAGCAATCCAACGGGAGCAAGACTTGAAATGGCGATCCATAAAAAAACACCAATACTAAGATCAGCTAGAATAAAGTGATAGCTAAAAGGAATTATTGAATAACTTAGTAAAATGGATATAACTGCTATGGATGGACCAATACTGAATAAACGAGTATCTCCTCTAGATGGAAGAAGATTTTCTTTGAAAAGTAGTTTTGTACCATCGGCTAAAGCTTGAAGAATGCCCAAAGGCCCCGCGTATTCGGGTCCAATACGTTGCTGTATCCCTGCGGATATTTCTCTTTCTAACCAAACAATTACTAGAACACCCAGTGTGATTCCTAATACAAGAATGAAAATAGGGACAAGCATCCATATGATCCCATAAACTTCTTTTAAGGATTCCAATCTGGAAAAAGAATGGATAGCTTCTATTTCTATTATATCAATTATCATTTCAACGATCAACTTCTCCCATAATGATATCTATACTACCTAGTATCGTCATAATATCAGCCAATTTCATTCTTTTAACTAACTGCGGAAGAATTTGCAAGTTGATAAACCCCGGCGGTCGGATTTTCCATCTCCAAGGAAAAACACTCTGATCTCCGATCAGAAAAATTCCCAATTCTCCTTTTGGTGCTTCGACTCTTACATAAAGTTCTTGCTTGGACAATTCAAAAGTGGGAGAAGGCTTTTTACTAATAAATCGATAGTCAAAATCATTCCATTCAGGGTCTTTTATTCTATCAAAGCGCCGGCTTTCTAAATTCTCATAGGGCCCCCCTGGAATTCCTTCCAAGACTTGTTGGATTATTTTTATGGATTCTGTCATTTCACCGATTCGTACTAAATAACGAGCTAATGAATCCCCTTCTTTTTGCCATTGAATCTCCCAATCAAATTCGTCATAACACTCATAACGATCAACTTTACGAAGATCCCATTGTATTCCGGAAGCTCGTAGCATTGGCCCCGATAAACCCCAATTTAGTGCTTCTTCTCCGCCAATAATACCTACGCCTTCAACTCGTTCTAAAAAAATAGGATTTCGTGTAATAAGTTTTTGATATTCAGCAACCCCAGTTAAAAAATAATCGCAAAAATCCAAACATTTATCTATCCAGCCATAAGGTAGATCAGCAGCGACCCCTCCGATACGAAAATAATTATGCATCATGCGCATACCGGTAGCAGCTTCGAATAGGTCATATATCAATTCTCGTTCTCGAAAAATATAGAAAAAGGGGGTCTGTGCCCCAATATCTGCCATAAAAGGGCCAAGCCATAACAAATGGGAAGCGATACGACTCAACTCCAGCATAATAGCTCTAATATAGCTAGCCCTTTTAGGTACTTGAATATTGCCTAGCTGTTCAGGGCCATTTACGGTTATTGCTTCTGTAAACATGGTAGCTAAATAATCCCAACGTGTTACATAAGGCAAATATTGTATAATTGTTCGATTTTCCGCAATTTTCTCCATTCCTCTATGTAAATAACCTAATATAGGTTCACAATCAATAACATCTTCACCATCGAGAGTAACGATCAGTCGAAGAACACCATGCATTGATGGGTGGTGAGGCCCCATATTCACTATCATAAGGTCGTTTCTTGTAATTGGTGTAATCATAAGTTTTTCCCGAGTCAGTCTTCCATGCATTTCTGAAAGTAAAAAGAAGTTCATTAAAATTTAAACGACTAAGCTCATCAAATGGTATCATGCTTCAAATTAACGAGTTTTTATTTCTCGAATATCCAACTCATCAATTAAATCTTTATAGCGTCCTCTACTTCTTTTTGACAAATAGGCCAGTAGTCGTTGACGTTTTCCCAAAATTTTCCGCAAACCTCTCTGAGATGAAAAGTCTTTTTTGTGCAATTTCAAATGTGAAGTAAGTCTCCTTATCTTAGTGGTGAAACTGAATACTTGAAATTCAACAGACCCTCTATTTTCTTCGTTTTCTTTTTGAGAGATAATCGAAATTACTGAATTTTTTACCATAAAAAAATTCCCCTTTTTCCTTGTACAGATATGGATTTTACCGATCAGTAATAATAATGCTATTAATTTGTATGTGGTATATACAATAATTTAATCCAAATAACTCCTAATTTTCTGAATTCAAACTAATCAATCGAATTTCAAATTCGATTTAGATAGGAATACAAAACGATTGGTACATTTTCGCAGCGAAGAATTTCGACCTAAAATTAAGAAGTTTCTATTGATTCATTTCGAGATCTAATTGAGATATTATTCATAGTCATTTCATATTGGATACTAGAATGAGATGTGAGACAAGAAAAGCACGTGATCTGTATATTTGTTTACTTTCATATACCCTATAAATTATATTATAGGGTATATAGAAATAGGATCTAGGATATATAGAAAAAGTTTATTATTCACAGAATTTCAATCGCGGATACAGATGTATTCTTAACATACTGAAACGACTGCCATTATTAGTATCAAACCAATAACGATTCATACAAGCTAAATCTTCTAATCGATAATTAGGCCAAAGAAAGAGCTTTAATTTCATTAATTTATTTTTCTCTCTATCAAGATGGTTATTGTCATGTGAAACTTGGCTGCTGTTTGTTACGTTCTTTTCATTCCAAAATATTAGATTTCTATCTATATAATTTCTATTCTTTGAATTGAAACAAATTAGAATTCTCACTTTTCTACGACGTTTAAACGAGAAAATATTTTCCGGAACAAGTAAATCAAAATGCTTTTTGTCTCTATTTTCGGTTATTCTTTGATGTGGTAAAATAGTTTCATCCAAATTTTTCTTAGAAACATATCTTTGCTCTTGATATTTTTGATTAATTTGATGCTTACTCTTATGAAGCAACGAAATACCTATGGTTTGATACATAATAAATTGTCCATCTTTTTTGCCAGACAGACGAATTGGTTCTACAATCAATACTCCTTTCTTCATCAATTCTGAGAGAGTTAAATTCTTTTGAATCAACATTATATCCAAACTCATTTCTCTCTTTTGAATGGAGGATATAGTAATTTTTCTTGGATCTATCAGCCTAAGTAGGAGACAATAGACCTTGATATTTTTGATCATTCTTTGATTCAAAGTCGCGTCCCATCTCAATTGAAAAAGCAAATAATGTTTAAGGAAGAAATCTAGTTCTGCTTCTGTATTGCTTTTATATTGTTTTTTCTTTTTCCCCTTTTTCATGTCCGAGCTTGCATAATTTTCTTCAATATCTTTTTGTTGTGAGAGAACGGATCGGCCATCTCCTTGGCTTATGGGTTCTTTTTCTTCTTCATTTCGATGCTTTTTATTCGATGCTATCAACAAATTTATCTTTTTCTTTTCATTAATATTTTTATTACTATTTAAATTTAAAAGAAGTAATTTGCTTGGTATAAACCAAGGTTTCATTTTATATGCCTTATAAAGTAACACAAATTCTGGGAAGAGCCAAAATTCAAGATTCGATATAGGGCGCTTTAGCATTTTTTCATTCATTCCCATCCAATCAAAAAACGCTTTGTGGGAATTTGGTGAATTGGTTTCTGGAATCATAAGATAAAAAAGATCTTTTTTAGAAATTATTTGAGAGTTGTTAGTACGAATGTGAGCATTTTGATACCTATTGGTATCAATTATGATTCCGGCCTCAATATCGACTTTTTGTCTAAGATAAAAATGGAAAATTTTCCAATCAAAATATTTTCTATCAGCAGGTTTTTCCATATATGGAATATCAACCTGCCCTAGATCATTTGGAATAGGGATGTTCCTCCGTATATCAAAAAGCTCTTTTTTAGACCTGTTATAAGAAATTTCTTGCTTCTTATTTCCTTGAAAGGGAGCTCTATAAAAAAAGCATTCCGTTTTATTTTCATAATTAAGAAATTTATATGATAAAAGATTATATCTATAGTATTTTCGAAAATTATCTTTTTCATTAGATAATAAATCTACTTCAGATTGTTTTTTGGAACCAACTAATAGGTCTTTTTCATATGAATGCTGCTTGCTAAAATTTGCCTTTTTAGCTATACAACGCTGGCGAACTCTATTTCGCCATTTTTCTGGTATTAATTTAGACCATCTGATCTGAGATAAATGGTATTGAAAATGCCCTTTTAACCAGTTTTTCCATTGATTCGTTTCATAGCCCGGCAGTTTATTATTTGCTAATTTCGAATGAACCATCCCTTGTCTTTCAAAAGAATCCTTTATTTTAGACTTAAGAAAAGGGGGTATTCTTTGATATTGAACAACAGATCTTACCGAGTTACTAATTTTGATTTGTGATAATTTGTAAAATACATATGCTTGTGACATGTAGGATAAGTCAGAAAAAATATGTGAATTTGCTTTAATATTACTAATCTTATCAAGTGGCTTTTTTATAGCCGAACTAAACGAAATTGGAGTTTTCTTTTTTGTATTCATTTTTTCTTGTTTTCTTTCATTATTGTAAATCAATTTCTCAATAAAATTTTTTGTTAATTTAAGAAAAAGTTCTGTATTTATTCTGGGAATATTAATGATAGATAAAAATATATCTGTGTAGATTTTTTCAATGAAAATTTTGAAAAAGGATGATAATTTACAGATTAATCGAGCATTTATTCTTTTGAATATTTGCCATTTTTCAAAATTTTTAGCATTATAACTTGTTTTGTTAGGACTAAGATTTTTTATTCTTGGACTTGCTTTTTTTTTCTCTTTTGAAATTATTTCTATTTGATTTCGGATTGTACTTGTTCTATCAGTGAGATCCTTCGTTTTTTTTTCTGTCAATGGAGAATTTGTCCAACTCGGAGATGCAATTTGACTAAATGATTCGTGAATTTTCTGATTTCTTATCATGGAATCTTTTGCTTCTTTAAGTTCGCTCGATTTATATACTTCTACTTCTCTTAATCTAAACAATAGAATTGGATTTACTTTTGAAAGTTCTTTTATTATTTTTTTTATAAAAAAAATACCTCCGATAACCCATTTTTGGATTTCTTTTGAAAGCTTTCGAAGTAATTTTGTCTTTTCTTTGAAAACTGTTAGAACTCGAAAATACTTCTTTTTGAATTTTGTAATTTGTTTTTTGAATTCCTTAAAAATGGGTTTAAAAAAAGAAGGACGTTTTCGGGGCGGACCAAAAGGAAGTTCCCCTTCCATTCCCCAAATTGTTAAAAAACAAAAATCATCTTTTTCTTTTTTCTTTTTCATTAGATCTTTCTGAGAGGATCGTAGTTTGGATTTGCGCCAAGGTTTCAGACAGAAAGGAAACAATATTTTTATCTGAATACCATCTGTCAACCAATTTTTTGGAAATTCTGTTTCGGATAATGGAACACCGTTATAGGTACATTTAAGATGTATCTCTCTATTCCATTCCTGTAAATCCTCATCCCATTCAGGAAGTTGGAATAGGAGTATACGGCCAATATTTTTTATAATTATTAATAAAGGTAATAGAATACTTTTTCTAAAAATCGATTGAGTTAGTAACATACAACCTCTTATTACTTGCGCAAGTGGAATGCTATCCCAGGCCTCTGCTATCTCTATTCGCACTTTTTCCTTTCTTTTGTTCTTTTCTTTTTTTTCTTCTCTTTTTGTTTGTTCTTTTGTATAC